AAAAGAAATAGGAAAGAATCTCGGATTTCTTTCTTTATTATTTTTGAATGTTACTGGAGTTCCAACGAAAGCCGTTCAACTAGAGGTGAAATAATGTAAAAATTGGATATTTCTCGTCGACCAAATTATTTCATTTATTCACTTGATCTTTTTCTATCCATCGCCTATTAATATAATAATTTGATATCAAAAAATTATATCAAATTATATCAATAATTTTCATCGTTATAGAACATAGTACTCTAGGCTAACAAAAAAAATAGAGCAAAAGAGGCGGGGAGGGGGAATATAGTAGAAAAAAAGCTATACTTAGACAAAACTATATATAAATCGCCCACCCCCCCCTTCTCTTTTTTTTATATTTCATTAATTGACTTTTCTGTGATTAAGACGAAATTCTGTAAAAACCCCGGACTTCTTTAAAATGTCATAAACAGTTCCTGTAGGTTGAGCACCTTTTTCAAGAAAATATAGAATAATAGGAACATTTAAATAAGTTTGATTATTTATCGGATCATAAAAACCCACTTTCCGAAGATCGATTCCTTCTCTTCGGGATCGAACATCAATTGCAACGATTTGATAAACGGCTTATTGGGATAGATGTAGGTGAACTAGAACCCCCCCCCCCCTAGAAACGTATACGAAGTTTTCTCCTCGTACGGCTCGTAGAAGATGCACTTATGTATACAACTCGAATGTTAAATAGATCCATAAAAGCAAATAAATTAGACTATGATTATGTAATACTTTTTTACCCTTCTTTTTCTTTATAAAAAAGAAAAAATTATTTGTATTCTCATAACTCAAGTTGAGTAACTTTGAAACAGATCAAAAGAAAACCCTCAAGCATTTGATTTTTTGAGTGGTCTATAACCCCTTTTTGTTTGTCTCGTTTAGATTTGACCCCTCATTCTTATTCTTGATCTAGTTGTCGAGACAATTGAAAAAGAGTATTTCCTTGTTCCAAGATATTTTATCTTTACCTTGAATCATTGGGTTTAGACATTACTTCGGTGACTTTTAATCGTTTCAAAATGGCAGCAACATGCCCCTTTTTATGATTATGATTTCTTTTTCTACCAAAGAATCATAAACGAAACGGTTGATTCCCGCATGATAAACTTTTGATCAAAAGAGTTTCACTAATTCTAACAAATTTTCCTGAATTTGAAACTTGCTCGAATTGGATCCTTTCTATTTCTAGATCGAAAATAGACTACACTTACGAAGTTGTTCCACCTTATTAATTTGCACTAACCCTAGATCCTTAACCCTGAGAAATGAATCAATACTTTCTACTCGAGCTACATCACGTACTGTTTAGACTACAACCCAACAAAAAATCAGGGTTGTAGTGGAACAGAACTGGGATGTCGAGCCAAGGGCACCTTCATTCCTATATAATCAAAATGGTGGGTGTAAGAATCCACACCTGATTTTGTCCGTCAAGTCGCACGTTGCTTTCTACCACATCGTTTCAAACGAAGTTTTACCATAACATTCCTCTATTTTTGAACAGATATGTAATTGATTCAATTATGGAATCATGAATAGTCATTTGTTCGGTCGTTACAGTCCTTACGTAGGAATCTATATTTTCTTTTTTCTTCTTTTTTTTCTATGAATCTGAATCTGCGATTTGGTTTCTAAAGAAATCTTAGAAAGAATTCCAATTTACCCCCCCCCCCGGATAAATGGAATATATAATAGTTTAATTATATTTAATAATTTCTACATATTTTATAGAAATAGTAGGAAAAAGAAAGTTCTTTTTATTGAATCTACATTGCATCTTCAAATAAGATGACAGGGTAGATTCAACAATCTTAGACTTCTTCAAATATCAAATACTCCTAAGAAATCATTCAATTTGAATATTTAGTTAATTGAAAAAATAACTATCTCGATATCACTATTTGAATAAAGTTTTACTAAAGATGGCATTTGATCATCATAAATAATCCATCTTTGAATTAAACCAAACCTCGGCGATTAAAAAAAGAAAAATATAGATAGGTAAAAAAAGAACTCCATTTCTTTTTTTTGTACAGTGGATAACATAAAAAGAGGATTGACGCAAAGAAAGATTTATACTCTTTTTCTTTCATTTCATACTGAAAAAGAAAATCAGAATAGAAAAAATAAGGAATTCCCTCTATCAGATAGAGGGAATAATTGTCATTGGAATGAATTCCAAATATTCAATATAGAATATTTCCAATTTAACGGATCCAAAATCTTTTCTTTAAAAAAAAGCCTTATCACTGAAATAGAACGACAATTATACATTAAGCATTTCTTCATTTTACGCGTAGCATTGTTTCTTTGACGGAGGTTCCGTAATTTTTTTTTTTTTTTTTTAAAAAAAAAAGGGGGGGGGGGGAATAGAATATAGGATGTATGAATTCCCCCTTGGATTTTTTCTTAATCCAATTTGATTTGTACAAATACAATTATTGAAATTGCTATCTTACATTGTTGATTAACTCTTATTATATGGTATATGGGGCGTAAGGCTTTTCGAAGTAACTAACTTAAACTTCATTACAACCCCTTTTGGCTTTCTTTGTTTCCGATTCTTGGAATCCATGTTCCTATCTTACCCGGACCGCAAATGGATTCATTTCTATCTGTATGTATATTATTTGAACTCCATTTTTGAAAATATATAAAATATATAAAAAAAAATATATAAAAAATATATATATAAAATATATATATATATATATGATTCAAAGAAGAATATAATCATGAAAAATCAGAAAGAAGAATCCCAGAATATCCAATATTCTACTAAGTTAGATATTAAAAAAAAAAAAGAAACTTTCTTTATTCTGATAATAGATATTTCTATCTATCTAATAGGTATTCCCTGGGACGGAAGGATTCGAACCTCCGAATAGCGGGACCAAAACCCGTTGCCTTACCACTTGGCCACGCCCCATTTCGATTTCTATTCAATAGAAATAAACACGAGTATTGGTTGTTCGTCAATTCCAGTCAAAATATCTATGGACTCCGTTATTCCTAGGATTTTGATATGTGTAGATATAGAATGAAACTGAATTTATTGATCATTACATATAATTCAATTAAGATATTGTATAAAAGTATGATTTCTTCTATTCTCTTTTTTTTTGAGAATTGAAGGATTTTTGATTGGGTGAGTTCAAAGAAGAATTTTTTTGTATACCTCACTTTTTTTTTCATTTTCACAGGATATCAATTATCAATAAGAATAACTCAATCAAAATACAATTATTTCCAAGTCCAATAAAAAAAATGTTTGTTATGCTTAATATCTTTAGTTTGACCTGTATCTGGCTTCATTCTACCCTTTATTCAAGTAGTTTTTTCTTAGGCAAATTACCCGAGGCCTACGCTTTTTTGAATCCAATCGTCGATGTTATGCCAATAATACCTGTTCTCTTTTTTCTCTTAGCTTTTGTTTGGCAAGCTGCTGTAAGTTTTCGATGAGATCTTTAATACTGTCCTAAACATGAGTTATTCGAAAAAAAAAATGCTAACAATGGATAAGATCAGGTAAGTCTATCTTACAGCATGAACCCTCGATTCAAATAATTCTTAGATAGCTACGAGAAATTTGATCCACCCTCTTTACTCATTCTGATTCTTTTTCATTTATTGAAAAACCAGTCAGTCATCCGAATACGGAAAAAGACATTTTTTTGTAATGAAAGACTCGCCTCTTATTCCAAATGAATTTTTGAAAATTCTTTTTTATTTCAAGAAACCATTTCATTTATTGGTGTCAAAATAAGATATGTGGTATAAAGATAGAGAATCTATTCTCTTTTTTTTTTTCAAAAAAAAAGATCTTGGAGATTGTGTAATGCTTACTCTCAAACTTTTTGTTTACACAGTAGTGATATTTTTTGTTTCTCTCTTCATCTTTGGATTCCTATCGAATGATCCAGGACGTAATCCTGGACGTGAAGAATAAAAAAAGGCCTTTCTTTTTTTTTTACTTGCTTAATTTTTCAATGTTCTTAGAATTTTATCTATTGCACATTCTGAACTATTCTATTTTTAATAAAAAAAAAACAAAGGAAAGAAAAGAAAGGAATTGAAAAAAAAAATAAAGAAAGAAAATAGCAAGTCATGAACGTAAACGGAAAGAGAGGGATTCGAACCCTCGGTACGAAAAACTCGTACAACGGATTAGCAATCCGACGCTTTAGTCCACTCAGCCATCTCTCCCAATTGAAAAAGGATAATTATTATGTTACATTACACAAAAAAAGGCTTAAAAAAAAATACCTTCTTTATCTCTCAATATTATTTGAAAATATTGATATATACAACTTTACTGTATACTACTTTTATACTACTTTTATGAGCAATCTCTTTTAGATAAAGAAAAGGCTCGAAAGATATATTTTGAATAAAAAAATAAAAAAGAAAAAATACCTCTTTTTTTTTACGAATTTTTCCGAAAAAGCTTTTGTTCTTTTCACGGCCTGGCCTGGTCAGTACCTAGCCGGGCCTTTTTTGTTCCAAATCATAGAAATCCTAGATAAAATGATTTGTTTGAAAACAAAAACGCTTGTTATGTTATTAAAATACAGAAGAAGGACTCTTTCCATTCCTATAATTAGAATATGGAATTCCATTCGATAGAATCAAAGTGTCATTTCTTTTTCTATTATTCTATTTCTTTTCTTCTTTTCTTTACTTATTTTTTGACTTTTACTTTCTACGTTAACTTTAACGTAAAAAAAAGAACTGTGGATTGTTGTGCAATGCATTCTTATGGCATAAAATTCATAATTTTATTGAGCCCTATCTGTCTCTGTCAAAAATCCTCCATCAAAAGATCAAAAGAAAGAACTTGTTATTTTTTTATTTTAAATATTTTTTAGTACTCTTTTACTAATCTGATTAAGTCTACCAAAACACACCAATGTTCTAATTTTCATCATTCTTTTTGATCCTATCTTGATTACGTTCAATTAACTTTACCTTTTTTGTTCGAC